TTTGGCTGAAAGAAATTCCTATGACCCCAACCAATAAAGTAAAGAGCACTAAAACAAGCATAGAAAATCGCATAGTATTGTCCGATTCATGAGGATATAAAGAAGAAGTTTTTTTAGTAGTGAAATGGGTAATATCGAAAAAAAGACGTCTTATATTTTTTACATTTTGATTAATTCCATGGGGATCTGTCTTCTGGATAATAAAAGAAGTGATTTCATTATTCTTCATTCTTGATAAAGCTAAGAAATAATTTTTATTTTTTAATCTCTTTTTTACTTCTTTTTTCCCCCATAAAGATATTGAATAGAATGAACTATTTTTTTTTCCATTGAAATTTAGAAAATGAATGTTTAAATATCCTTCAAAAACTAGTAAATAGATCCGAAACATGTAAAATGCAGTTAATCCTGCTGTGGAACAAGCTATTATTGCGAAAATAGGTGAATACAACCAACTATCATTAAGAATCTCATCTTTCGACCAAAAACAAGCAAAAGGTGGAATACCACAAAGAGAAAGTGTACCCACTAAAAAAGAAGTTTTTGTAATTGGTAGATGTTTTGTTAAACCTCCCATAAGAACCATATTTTGACTTTTAGCTGGAGAATAACCAACAACAGCTTCCATTGAATGAATAATGGATCCAGATCCTAAGAACAATAATGCTTTTGAATAAGCATGAGTAATCAAATGAAATAAAGCGGCTCGATAAGATCCCATACCTAGAGCTAACATCATATAACCCAATTGAGACATTGTGGAATAGGCCAAATTTTTCTTAATATCTTTTTGAGCAATAGCTAAAGTCGCTCCCAATACTACAGTTATTATACCTATAAAAGCTATTCCATTCATTATTATGGGTAGAACTCTGAAAAGAGGAAGAAGGCGAGCTACAAGAAAAATTCCCGCCGCTACCATAGTAGCAGCGTGTATAAGAGCGGAAATAGGAGTAGGCCCTTCCATAGCATCTGGTAGCCATACATGAAGAGGAAATTGGGCTGATTTAGCGACTGAGCCACAAAATAGCAAGAGGGCAAACAAAGTCAGAAAAAAAATATTAATTTCATTTTTATAAATCAAGTTATTTATTATTTGAAATAAATCCCGAAATTCCAAACTACCCGTTATCCAATAAAGACCTAAAATTCCCAATAATAAACCAAAATCTCCTACACGATTAGTTACAAATGCTTTTTGACAAGCATTTGCCGCAATAGGACGTGTGAACCAAAAGCCTATTAATAAATAAGAACACATTCCAACCAATTCCCAAAAAACATAAATTTGTATCAAATTCGAACTAGTAACTAACCCCAACATTGAAAGATTAAAAAGAGTCATATAAGCAAAAAATCTCAAATATCCTTGATCATGAGACATATAATTATCACTATAAATAAGAACCAGAATGCCAACAGTAGTAATTAAGATTAACATAATAGATGTAAGTGAATCGATCAAGTACCCAAACTCTAAGGAAAGATCATTATTTATGGTCCAAGACCATACATATTGATAAATAGAACTTTTATTGATTTGATGAATAGACAGATCAATCGAAAAAATCATAACTATAGTTAACAATAAAGTACTAGGAAAAGTCCACATACGGCGAAGATTTTTTGTTGCCGTCGGAAAAAGTAAAAGTCCCATTCCTATTAACATAGGAACTGGAAATGGAATAAAAGGTATGATCCATGAATATTGATGTGTATATTCCATACAATAAACAAAAAAAATTATGATTCCAATGAATTTTGTTTCTTATTCCTCAGTTTTTATTTTATCTTTTTTGTAAAGAAGGGTTCGGTTAATAAAAAAGTAAACATCGAATTTAAATAGAATAATCTATTATTAATTATTCTGAATCTTTGTCCAATATTTCAAAAATATTAGAAAGTATAAACTTAAAATGGACAATAGTGAAATTCCTAGTGAAAATAAACTTTTTTTTATTCATATGACACAACTCCATAATATAAGAATTTTTTAACTAATTAAATATTTTACAATATAAAAATCTCAATAATTTAGAAAAGGATTCGAATATTCTATTCAGTATTTTACTTAAAAAAAAGGAAACAAAAAAAATGCGAATTAAGATAGAAAAGATATATGGCTAATTAAAGATCAATTCATTTTCATTTCTAGAAAAATGTCTTTCACATCGAACTTTAGAATAATGAAAAACTATACTAATTCTATGGCAGTTCCAAAAAAGCGCACTTCTATATCAAAAAAAATTATTCGTAACACTTTATGGAAAAAGAAGGGATATTGGACAAGATTAAAAGCTTTTTCATTAGCGCAATCCATTTTTACGGGGAATTCTAAAAGCTTTTTTTGTAACAAATACAAACGTTAGAATAAAATAATTTAAATTAACTTGATTCAACGAATATTATTAAGTAAAAAAGTACTAATATAAATGAAATATCTAATATAGTATAATATTCATTTAGGATATTTACATATTCTATCTATCTATATCTATTTATAGATATAGATAGATTTCTAATTGATTCCAATAAACTTCTTAAAAATTATTTTTTTTAATGTTTAGTAAACAAATATTGTATATTGTATTTTATTCTAATGGATTCTTTAAATCTCGACAATTGATTAAAAATGGGTTATTATGATTTCGAGTAGGCCGCTATGGTGAAATTGGTAGACACGCTGCTCTTAGGAAGCAGTGCTAGAGCATCTCGGTTCGAGTCCGAGTAGCGGCATGACATCTTATCTTCGAAAAAAATAGGTCCTATAATAAACTCAATTCTTATTTCTATTCCTAGTATTTAGATTTTTTCATTATATATGGTATTTTTAACTTTAGAGCATATATTAACTCATATATCGTTTTCAGTCGTATCCATTTTAATTTCAATTCATTTGATAACCTTATTATTATTCAATGAAATCATAGGATTATCAGATTCGTCCAAAAAAGGCATGATAATAACTTTTTTTTGTATAACGGGATTGTTATTTACTCGTTGGTTTTTTTCGAGCCATTTACCATTTAGTGATTTATATGAATCATTAATATTTCTTTCATGGACTTTTTCCATTTTATATATAGTTCCTTACTTTAAAAAACATAAAAACTACTATTTAAATACAATAATCACACCTAGTGTTATTTTTACCCAAGGCTTTGCTACTTCGGGTCTTTTAAACGAAATGCATGAATCCTTAATATTAGTACCTGCTTTACAGTCTCATTGGCTAATGATGCATGTAAGTATGATGATATTGGGTTATGCAACTCTTTTATGTGGATCATTATTATCAGTGGCTATTTTAGTGATTCTATTTCAAGAACTCATACAAATTATTGGTAAAAGCAAGAATTTTTCTTTTTTAAATGAATCATTTTCTTTTGCGGTAATCAAATATATAAATATAAGTGAAAAAAAGAATGTTTTTAAAAAAACTTTTTTTTCGTCTTATAGAAATTATTTTAGATCTCAATTTATTCAACAATTGGATCATTGGGGTTACCGTACTATTAGTCTAGGTTTTATCTTTTTAACGATAGGTATTATTTCAGGAGCAGTATGGGCTAATGAGGCATGGGGATCATATTGGAATTGGGATCCAAAAGAAACTTGGGCTTTTATTACTTGGACTATATTCGCGATTTATTTACATACTAGAAAAAATAAAAAATTGGAAGATATAAATTCTTCAATAGTAGCCTCTATGGGCTTTCTTATAATTTGGGTATGTTATTTAGGAATAAATCTTTTAGGAATAGGGCTACATAGTTATGGTTCATTTACACCTAATTGAATTAAAGTGAGTAAAGAACTCTACAAATACATAAAACTTTCAATAATAGAGAACCCTTTAAATCAAGTAATGTAGTAGTGATTCAAGGGGTTCTCGCAAACAACAAACATATTTCATTATAATTCAAATTTTTAATTAATTTAATACACAAATAAATAATAAATCTATTTTTTTGTATTGTACATAGGATTTTTTTCTATTTTTTATTGGATTTATTATTTATTTGTGAAAACTATCTATAAAAAATTAGATAGAATAGCTTCAACCTTGTCAGACGAAAATGAAAAAATAAAATCTGGATAAATACCAATACTTATTACGGGTATAAGGAGAGAAATTGAAATAAATAATTCTCTTGGCCCTGAATCAAAAAAATAAGAATTTGGTGTATTAAAAAGCTTGTATCCATAGAACATTTGACGTAAGATAGACAATGAGTAAATAGGAGTTAATATCATTCCAATTGCTGTTACAAAAGTTATTAGTATTTTTGTGATTAAAAGATATTTTTGGCTGGTAATTATTCCCAATAATACTATCAATTCTGCAACAAAACCGCTCATGCCCGGTAATGCAAGAGAAGCCATCGATAAGATAGTAAAAACCGTGAATATTTTTGGCATTGGTATAGCCATTCCACCCATTTCGTCGAGATAAAGAAGACGTAGTCTATCATAACTAGTTCCCGCCAAGAAAAAAAGCGCAGCGCCAATAAATCCATGAGAGATTATTTGTAAAATAGCCCCGTTGAGACCTGTATCGTTTATAGAACCTATTCCTAAGATTAAGAAACCCATATGCGATACTGAAGAATAAGCTATTCTTTTTTTTAAATTACGTTGACCAAGAGATGATGAAGCTGCATAGATTATTTGAATTGAACCTAATAGCATTAACCAGGGACAAAATATAGAATGAGCGCGAGATAATAATTCCATATTAATTCGAACCAACCCATATGCTCCCATTTTTAATAATATTCCGGCTAAAAGCATACAAGTGCTGTAATGTGCCTCTCCATGGGTATCTGGTAACCATGTATGTAAAGGTATAATTGGTAATTTGACAGCAAAAGCAATAAGAAATCCTATATACAATAGGATTTCCAGCGCCACAGGATAAGATTGATTAGTTAATGATTCAAAATTTAATGTTGGTTCATTATAACCATATAAACTAATACCCAGAATTCCCAGTAATAAAAAAACGGAACTTCCTGCAGTGTACAAAATAAACTTTGTAGCGGAATACAAACGTTTTTTGCCACCCCACATAGATAAAAGTAGATAAACGGGAATTAATTCTAATTCCCACATGATGAAAAAAAGTAAAATGTCTCGAGAAGAAAATGTTCCTATTTGACCACTATACATTGCTAACATTAGGAAATAGAATAATTGGGATTCTCGAGTAACTGGCTGAGCCGCTAATGTAGCTAAAGTAGTGATAAATCCCGTCAATAAAAGAGGTCCTATAGAAAGTCCATCTATTCCTAATCTCCAGTAAAAGTCAAAAAAATGGATCCATTTATAATTTTCTGTCAATTGGATTAATGGATCATCCAATTCGAAATGATAACAAAATGCATAGGCTATTAGAAGGAGATCTATTAAACATATACAAATAGTATACCATTTAATTACCTTATTTCCTTTATGAGGAAATAAGAAAATTAAGGAACCCCCTACTATTGGCAAAACTACAACTATTGTTAACCAAGGAAAATAATTCGTGATAAAAATAAGATATACTTAGACTAGAAAAACCTGCGCTCCAAATAAAAAAGCAAATCTTTTTTATTTGGAGCGCAGGTTTTTGCCGGTAAAAAAACGTACTTGTGTGTGGTTCTTTTTAAGACGTATCAATAAGCTAGACCCATGCTTCGAGTTGTTTCATGCCATAAATAAACTCTAACACTTAAGAAATCCGTCGGACAAGCGGATTCACACCTCTTACAACCAACACAATCTTCTGTTCTTGGTGCAGAAGCAATTTGTTTAGCTTTACATCCGTCCCAAGGTATCATTTCTAATACATCTGTGGGGCAAGCTCGAACACATTGAGTACATCCTATACATGTATCATAAATCTTTACTGAATGTGACATTGGATCCTAATCCTTGAACATAAAAAATTTAACATTTTTCAATCTAGTAAACTTGTAAACGAATCTAATATATCTATCTAGATAGATATATTAGACACCAGATGAATCAATGATTTCTCATAATTTTGCTAATCAAAATTGACTTATGGATTAATTAATAAAAAGCGAATACAACCAAGATACTTTGATTTCTTATGTTTGTTTTTACAAACATGATCATAAGTTATATATCATATATGCTAATTTGAATTGATTAATAGTACACACACACTCGACTTTTTTTTGATCTTTTATGAGTAATACTATTTATTCAACAAATTCGATTGATTGATACGGGTTGATTTTCTATTCCGATAAATTGAGGAAACAATAGCCAGTCCGATAGCTGCTTCAGCGGCTGCAATAGCTATAACAAAAATTGAAAAAATATTTCCTTTTAATTGTCGACTATCAAAAAAATCAGAAAAGGTTACGAGATTTATATTAACAGCATTCAGTATAAGTTCAAGACACATAAGGGCTCTAACCATATTTCGGCTAGTGATCAATCCAAGGATACCTATAGAAAATAAAAAGGCACTCAAAACAAGTGAATGCTCGAATATCATTGACCAACTCCTTATCAATTTTGATTCATTTCAATATGAATGAGAATTCAACGGATTTTATTGACTAAAGAATATAATAAGTCTACAACAAAATAATGGATTGGCAATAAAAAAAAAAGATTTTCTACATAAATACTATTTTACGTTCACATAAAATTCAACGAAAATCAATGTGATAAAATCTAACAAAATTTTGGATTTTTATTATTAGTTTTATTAGTTCTAAAAATTTCTTATTGGCGAGCCACGACAATTGCACCTATTAAAGCAACTAAAAGAATTAGGGAAATAAGTTCAAATGGAAGAAAAAAATCTGTTGATAAATGAATTCCAATTTGTTGACTAGTACTTATCAAATCTTGCTCTATAATCTGATTTGGTCTTGTAGTCCAAATAATCCCGTGCCATGATGTATCTAGAATAGTAGTTATTAGTGAAACAAAAATACTTGTACAAACCAGCAAAGTAATTCCATCCCCAATGGTCCAAGGACGAAAATCTTGATAATATTCTGAACCATTCATGAACATCACTGCAAATATTATTAAAACATTTATAGCGCCCACGTAAATAAGTAGCTGTGATGCAGCTACAAAATGGGAGTTTGATAAAATATAGAATAAAGATATACAAACAAGAACAAATCCCAACGAAAAAGCAGAAAAAATGGGATTCGTAAATAATACTACTCCTAGACTTCCTAATATAAGACCCGATCCAAGAAAGACTAAAAGAAAATCATGTAGCGGTTCAGGCAAATCCATTATATGAAAAATAAGAGATAAAATAAATCGAAATTTCATGACCTTATTGATATGACCAGGAAAAGCTTATATATTAAATACTAAAAATCCTTTCTGCATTGAATTCAACCAAATCCTAAGATAATAAATGTGAATTTCTATAGGTACAGTTGTTCTAGGTTCAATGTCATTCTATTCTTTATTTTCTTTATGTGAAAGAGTAATTTCAAACTATATGAAAATGAAAGTATATATATAATGATTTGATATATATATTCTATGATTTTCCTTTTTAAAATAATTCTTTTTTAATTATAAAGAATTTCATTTTAATTGAATTGTTCTAATTGTATAATCATCAATTATTGATACTGGTAAACGGCCCAAAGCAATTTGATTATAATTCAATTCGTGGCGATCATAAGTCGAAAGTTCATATTCTTCAGTCATTGATAAACAATTTGTTGGACAATATTCAATACAGTTACCACAAAATATACAGATTCCGAAATCAATATTGTAATTAAGCAAGCGTTTCTTTCGAATATCAGTTTCAAGTTTCCAATCAACAACGGGTAGATCTATGGGACATACACGAACACATACTTCACAAGCAATGCATTTATCAAATTCAAAATGTATTCGACCCCGGAAACGTTCTGATGAGATTATTTTTTCATAAGGATATTGAATAGTTACAGGTAACCTATTTGCGTGAGATAGGGTAATCATGAAACTTTGACCAATGTACCTTGCAGCTCGGACTGTTTGTTGACCATAATTTATGAATCCAGTTACCATAAAGAGCATATATTAAATATCTCTGAATCTGAATATTTTTTTCTTTCTATTGTTTGAGACAAATTATGAATATAGAAAGTAGAACTTTTTTATAGTGAAAACAGTTGAGACGAAGTTGTTAATAATAGATTACCGAGCGAAATGGGTAAAAGAAACTTCCACCCAAGATTTAATAATTGATCTATTCTTAGCCTAGGCAAAGTCCATCTTGTTGTGATAGAAACAAATAATAAGAAATAAGTTTTAGCTAGTGTAATAAAGATACCAATTATCGTTACAAAAACTCCATATGTTTTATTTATTTCAAAAAAATCAGAAACGAATATGTACGGAATAGAAATATTTGAACCACCCAAGTAAAGAACTGTTACAAATAAGGAAGAAATTAATAGGTTTAAATAGGAAGCAATGTAAAATAAACCAAATTTGATACCCGAATATTCGGTTTGGTAACCCGCTACTAATTCTTCTTCCGCTTCCGGTAAATCAAAAGGTAATCTTTCACATTCTGCTAGAGAAGAAATTAGAAAAACGACGAAACCCATAGGTTGACGCCACAAATTCCATCCCCAAAAACCATATTTTGATTGCGCATCAACTATATCAACTGTACTTAAACTGTTAGATAATACTAGTCGGTGATAACATTACTGTTACCACCTCTATTACAGAACCGTACGTGAGATTTTCACCTCATACGGCTCCCTTAAAGCCTTAAAAAATATAAGGACCTGGCCGATTATTTATCCATTGATATATCTCTAAGATAGATAAGATTTCATTTTATCGGACGGTTCTAAATTAGACTAATTGAATTCTGTCTGCTCTAATAAAAAATTGTTAAAAAAATACAAAAGGTACTTCTGAATTTGTCTCATCCTTTAAATAAAAAACAAAAATTAAAATTGGTTGAGTAATAGCTTTATTCTTCCATAAAATACTCTTTTAGAATTATAAATAACTCGATCATCATTTTCCATTACGAAAACGAATTACATCTTAGTTTTCTAAATTATCACATGAATTCTATATCTATATTTATGGATATAAGACAAAAAAGGGGATCCCTTTTTTGTGTTCTTATCCTATTCTTTTTTGTACAAGTAAAAAAAAGGTAATTAAAAAAGTTAAAGGATTATTTCGTTCCTGAAAGTTATTTGTTTAATCATTGGATGGAAGTATACTCTGGATCGGAATTGTGGGGAGTACTGCTTTATTTTTTCTACCAATTTAAAGCCCTAATTAGTATTCTTTTTATATTATACATATATACATAAAACATAAATGTTCTTTTGGAGATTTTTAAAAATATACCTTACTAATCCTTTGTGTATCTTGGTGTTTCTAACCATCCATTCATTTTTTTTATTAATTCCTTATTGTTAATATATGTATGATAATTCATACAAATTTTATTTAAGATCAAATAATATTAAAAAAGGTTGGTCTTTTGCGTCCGCTTCAAGACAGGATGACTAATCAACCAACCTTGGGAGAAACAACCATTTCGACTCCTAATTTGAATTAAATTCATTTTTCTTTTCACTTAATTCTTATACATAGAAAATGAGACTCAATACTTTTACTGCAATTTCTTTTTAATCATCATACTTTCTATTAACTAGAATTATTTGAGTATTCTATAAATTATATTCAATAGAAGCTGTTTTATTGCACTCATATAACTATCTGATTAAATTGTTCAATCCGAATTGCGAAAAATAAGAAATTGAATATATATTCAATTTCTTATCCTCCTTTACTACAAAGTACTATAAAGAGAGGAGTATAGCAAATAGTATCAAAATTTTCTGTCTCAACGAATCGCACGTAGAGATATCGATAACACACATAGAGTTAATGGTATTTCATAACTAATTGATTGAGCAGCCGCTCGTAGACCACCCAAAAAAGAATATTTATTATTTGACCCATATCCTGACATAAGAAGTCCAATAGGAGCAATGCTTGAAATAGCAATCCATAAAAAAACACCAATACTCAGATCAGATAAAACAAAGTTATAGCCAAAAGGAATTACTGAATAGCTTATTATAATGGATATCACTGATATGGATGGTCCTATACTGAATAAACGAATATCTCCTCTAGATGGAATAAGATTCTCTTTGAAAAGTAATTTTGTTCCGTCTGCTAAAGCTTGAAGAACTCCAAAAGGACCTGTGTATTCAGGTCCAATACGCTGTTGTATCCCTGCGGATATTTCTCTTTCTAACCATACAATTGCTAGTACACTTATTGTAATTCCAAATACAAGAATAAAAATAGGGGCAAATACCCATATAATTCTATATACCTCGTTAAAAGATTCCAATCTGAAAAAAAAATGGATATCTTGTATTTCTGTTATATCAATTATCATTTCAACGATCAACTTCTCCCATAATAATATCTATGCTACCTAGTATTGTCATAATATCGGCCAATTTCATTCTTTTAACTAATTGAGGAAGAATTTGCAAATTGATAAAACCAGGTGGACGAATTTTCCATCTCCAAGGAAAACCATTTTGATCTCCTATTAGAAAAATTCCTAATTCTCCCTTTGGGGCCTCAATTCTTACATAAAGTTCTTGTTTTGGTAATTCAAAAGTCGGAGACGGTTTTTTACTAATAAATCGATACTCAAAATCATTCCATTCTGGCTCTTTTTCTCTATCAAAGCTGCGGATTTCTAAATTTTCATATGGTCCGCCGGGAATTCCTTCCAAAGCCTGTTGAATAATTTTTATGGATTCCATCATTTCACCAATTCGAACCAAATAACGAGCTAATGAATCTCCTTCTTTTTGCCATTGAACTTCCCAATCAAATTCTTCGTAACATTCATAATTATCAACTTTACGCAGATCCCATTGTATTCCGGAAGCCCGAAGCATCGGTCCCGACAAACCCCAATTTATTACTTCCTTTCCATCAACAACACCTATCCCCTCAACCCGTTCTAAAAAAATAGGATTTCGCGTAATAAGTTTTTGATATTCAACAAGCCTTATTAAAAAATAATCGCAGAAATCATAACATTTATCCACCCAACCATAGGGTAGATCAGTCGCTACTCCCCCGATACGAAAAAAATTATGCATCATTCTCATACCGGTCGCAGCTTCGAATAGATCATATATTAATTCTCTTTCTCTGAAAATATAGAAGAAAGGGGTTTGTGCACCAATATCTGCCATAAAAGGTCCTAGCCAGAGTAGGTGAGAAGCTATACGACTCAACTCCAACATAATTACTCGGATATAGCTAGCTCTTTTAGGTACTTGAATATTTCCCAATTGTTCTGGTCCGTTTACAGTTATTGCTTCTGTGAACATAGTAGCTAAATAATCCCAACGTGTTACATAAGGCAGATATTGTATAATTGTTCGATTTTCCGCTATTTTTTCCATTCCTCTGTGTAAGTAACCCAATATTGGTTCACAAGCAATAACATCCTCACCATCTAGAGTAACAATAAGTCTAAGAACACCATGCATTGATGGGTGATGAGGGCCCATATTGACTATCATGAAGTCCTTTCTTGTAGTTGAGATATTCATAGGTTTTTCCTCGATTTATTCTTCTATGAATCGCTTAAAAAAAGTTCATCAAAATTCAAGATCTAATAAATCGAATAATTAAGAATTACTCTTCAATTTAACGAATTCGTGACTCCCGAATATAAAATTTATTTATTAATTTTTTATAACGTATTCCATCTTTCTTTGACAAATAAGACAGTAATCGTTGCCGTTTTCCCAGAATTTTACGTAAACCCCTTTGAGACAAATAGTCTTTTCGATGCAATTCAAAATGTGAAGTAAGTCTTCGTATTCTATTGGTAAAATGGAATACTTGAAATTCAACCGATCCCGGGTTTTCTTCTTTTTTTTCTTGTGAAATAACAGGTATAAATGAATTTTTTACCATAAAAAAATGAAAGTTTTTACCCTCTCCTCGCTTTTTTTTTTTATAGATATTTTGATTGATCAGTAATAATAATGGACACGAATTTTTTTTTATTTTATAAATCTGAATTTTTAATTCTTTCTTTTTTTTTTACAATCGAATTAATTCTTATAAATTAAAGAAATCCTATATTAATAGATATAAAAGAGACTTTTTTTATGGATTCACCACCAAAAATTGGATACTTCTAAAATAAAAAAAAAAGAGGATTTTGTTAATTATTTTTTTTGATCTAACGGATATATCATTGAATTTCTATCAATGCTATAATGGGTGTCTGTATTTACGTTATGTATATATAAATTTGTCTTCTATTTACTTATCGTAATATAGAAGACAAATTTATATTAACGAATTTTCAATCGTGGATACATATGTATCCTTACTATATTGAAACGGCTTCCATTATGGGTATTAAACCAATAGCGATTTATACAAGCTAAATCTTCTAATCGATAATTTGGCCAAAGAAATATTTTGAAATTCGTTATTTTTTTTTTATGTTTCTCAAAATATTTTCTTTTTTTAGTCAAAATTAGAAAACAATTAGGGACTTTATTTTCATTATAAACTATTGTGTTTGTATGCATACTATTTCTATTACTAGGATTGAAACAATTTAAAATTCTCAATTCTCTACGACGTCTAGCGGATAAAATCGTTTCAGGAACAAGTAAATTATCATTTTTTTTTTCTTTTTTTTCTCTTATCTTTTTATCTCTTGTTCTTGTAATGTATTTATCAAAATTATTCTTATTAATAGGACTTTTTTCTGAGTATTTTGGATAATTTTTTCGTTTATTCTTATGAATTAATGAAAGACCAAGAGTTTGATACATAAAAAAATTTTTATTGTTTTTTCTAGATAGACGAACTGGTTCGATAACAAATATTTCTTTTTTCGGAAATTTTTTATTTTTCCTTAGGCCTAGAAAAGTTAAATTCTTCTTATTTTGAATCATCATAATATCTAGACCAAGTTCTCCTCTTTGAATAGAAGCTATACTAATTTGTCTTATCTTTTTCAATCTAATAAGGAGACAATATACTTGGACATTTTTTAATATTCTTTGACCTAAGCCATTTTTCCAGTTCAAATGTAAAGTTAAAAAATTTCTTCGTAATAAATTTAGTTCTGCCTCCATCTTGTCTTCCTTTTTATTTATACCCTTACCATTCGTTTTACTGCCCGCTCCTACATAATCTTTTTCAATATCTTTTGCTTGGTTTGAGAGAGATAATTCAAGATTGATTCGATCAACATATTTTGCTTGTGCTCGATTTTTAGTCTCTAATTCCAATTCAAGGGATTTTTTTTTTTTCGATAGTCTAAAAATATCTATTATTTGTTTGTTTCTAGTAATGTTATTTTTATTTAAATTAAAAAAAAGAAATTGGATTGGTATAATCCATGGGTTACTCTTATATGCATTATAAACTATCAAAAATTTTGAAAAGAACCAAAATTCCGGATTCGATCTGGAACGATAACTATTTAGGATTTCTCTATTGATTCCCATCCAATCGAAATACTTTCTATCCAGATTTTTCTCCATATCTTTAATAGCATCTTCTGCTATATAATTATTGATAAAGATATTAGCTATTATATCAAATATATCCAATAATTCTTTTTTATGGGTGTTGTAATTTGAAGAAATCACTTGGTTTTTATTCGCTTGAAAAAAGGGTCTCAATCCATAAATATATGAGTCTTTCTTATCTGCATAATTGATAAAATTATAGGATAAAAGATCATATGTATATTGTTTTTTAATTTTTTTTTTTTTTAATGCGTCTACTTGTTGCTCTTTGTAAAGAATTAATTGTCTTTTTTCATATGAATCCCATTTGGTTAAATCTTTATGTTTAGCTACACGACATTCAATGATTTTTTTTCTCCATTTTTGTGGTACTAATTTTGACCATCTACTTTGAGATAAGTCATATTGATAATAATGATCCCTTAACCAATTTGTCCATTGATTAATTACCGAATTGGGAGGGTTCTTTTGTTTTAATTTTGAATGAAATATGCCTTGTACTCCAAAAAACGAATTCTTTATTTCTTTTTTAAGAAAAAAAAAATTTCCATGATATTGGAAAACAGATCTTAATTTATATAGGTTAATGTTAAAAATCTGGGTTTGTAATAGTTTAAAAAATACATATGCTTGTGACAAAAAGGAGACGTCACAAGAATTCTGTGAATTCATATTCCTAGTATTGAAATAGTTGTGTATAATCGAAATAAAGCGAATTACACTTTGATTTATTTTATCAGTTCTTTCGGTATTTGCTTCATTATTGTAAATGGATTTTTTAATAATTTTTTTTGTTGATTCAAGAAAAAGTTGTGTATTGATCCTAGGAATACAAATTATATATAGAAATATATCTACATATATACTTTTTATGAAAAATTTAAAAAAAGAATGTGATTTACGAGTTAATCGAAGATTTATCCTTCTTTGTAATATCTTTAATTTTTTTTTTTCAAATCCTATCCTTTTACTATCATAAGTTGTTTTGTTAGAATTAATATTTGTTTCGGAAATTACAAGTCCTATTTTCTTTTCTTCTTTTTTCATTTTTTCTATTTTTTTTATAACTGCTTTTCTTTTAGCATTCATATCTTTAATTTTTTTTTTTTTCAATGAACAATTTGCCAAATTTTGTGATTGAATTGGAATGGTTGTTTCGGAAATTATTGGACTATTCTTACAGATTGTTGAATCTTTTTTGCTTTCGCTTAATTCATCTCTTTTTTTTAATTTAATAAAGATAAATTTATTTAATTTCGTTATTTTTTGCGTTATAAATTCAACACTCTGGATGATCCATTTTGTTTTTTCTTTGAAAATATTTAGAAACAATTTCAATTTTTCACTTAAAATTTTTAGAACTAGAAAAATAAAAAATTGAAATTGTTTTTTTTTTTTTTTTAGTTCTTTTAAAATGGGATTAAAAAATGAAAATCCATTTTTGGTAGAACTAGAAAAGGGCAATTCGACTTCCATTCCCCAAATTGTTAAAAAACCAAACTTCTTTCTTTTCATTGCATCTTTTTTCTTTTCATTGGATCGTAGCTTAGATTTGTGCCAAGGTTTTAGACGAAAAGGAAATAATATCTTTATCTGAATACCATCTGTTAGCCATTTTTGGGGAAATTCTCTTTGAGATAATGGAACGCCATTATATGTACATTTAATATGGATTTCTCTCTTCCAATCCCTAAAATCTTCGGACCATTCGGGAAATTGAAAAAAAAGTATACGAACAAGATTTTTAATTATTATCAATGATGGTAATATAATATATTTTCTAAGAATCGATTGGGTTATTAATAAAACACCTCTTATTACTTGAGCAAATATAATGCTATCCCATGCTTCTGCTATTTGTATACGTTTTTTTTGCTCAGTTTCTTTTTTTTTTTCCTCCTCTTTTTTCGAATTTTCTTTTGACTTTTCCACTGTATAATACGAAATTTTAAATTCTATCTTTTTTCGCATCCAATTTTTTAACATAAAAAAGATTTTCTTTAAACTATCAAAATAAAATAAAAAACTATCAAAAGAAAATAAAAAAGGTTTCGCAATTTTATCAAAAAAAAGAGGGGAATGCACACTTTTTTGAAAAAATTTCCAAGTAATTGTTTTACGCCTTTGAGCACGTATAGATCCTTTGATTATATCTCGCCGAAAATCCGATTGTTGGGAATAACGTATTAAAGCCAATTGGTTATTTGGATTTTTAGTTTTTTTAGTATTTCCAGTATGATTATAAGTCTTGTATTTTTTCAAAAATTTAAATTTATTAGCCAAAATTACTACACGTTTGGCTTTTCGAGAACGAATTTGATAACTCTTTGTTCTCTTTTTTCCCGCCAGTATTTGCAATTCGTCAATAAATTGGTATGACCATCTAGGAACTTTTTTAACGATTTCATTTTCATTTATTCTAATCCATTTAGTTCTATTTTGATTTACTATTGTTTTCTTGTTCAAATCAGTTCTAATTGCATCAAATAATATTTTTATTATTCGTTTTTTTTCTTCTTCATCTTCAGAATATATTTTTATTTGTTCCTGTTCTGGAAATAAATAGAGTGCTTCAAAGCTCAAGCTTGATAATGATTTTTTTGAAAATTTACTCATTAGATTAAAAAAAAAAAATTTAGTTACTAATGATTTTCTATCAAATGTACTTATTTCCTCCTCCAATTCTGAATAATTTTTATTTGGATAAATATTATTATAAAGAAGGATACTATAAATTTTATTTATCAAAATATTATTTTTTTTGTAAGTTTTGTCATCTTGAATTGAGGGTGAAAAACCTTTTTTGATTCGTCCACGAAAGGGTCCGTTCAAGAAAGGATCGTATATTTTAGTTAAGTATTTTGTTTTAGTTTCATCATTACACAATCGAATTCGGTTTTCGAATATATCCATAGAAAAAAATTCCTTATCTATAACTTTTGCTCGATTTATAAATTCATTACTAAGTTTATTTCTTTTTTCTTCATTAGTATAGCTCCAATAATTACATAATTCATCATAGGAAATTATATCTCTTTCCAAGAGATATAATTTTGTTTCCATCATTTTTTGAAAAGTTGATAAATTTGGTGGATATGTAAAAGATATTCTTTCTTTTCCATCACTTTGACATGTATGAAAAAAAAATTCTGAAATTTCATTTTTTACTATATTTTCAAATTTTTTATTTTTGATATATCGAAATGGACGATTCCATCGTTTATAATTGAAAAGAATATTTATAATAGGTTTTTGAAAAAACCGTAAGTTATTTTTATCTTCGTTGATTTTGTCCAAATTCTTATCTTTTTTTAAAAAAATAGAAGGAAAAAGATCTTTGTTGTTGAATCGGTTTTTTTTTTGTTTAGTTCCTACCCTTTGCAAATTTCTTTCGACATTGATTTTTCCGATTTCATTATTTTCTTCAATTTCGGAAAGCTTCTTACTAAAAAAGGGTGGCGGTATTCTACCTAAATAATATAAACAAGTAACAAATAAGAAAATAATAAAGATTTGAAACATAGAATTTCGAAATTCTGACATAATGTACTTATTTGATTGAATAGGTACATTAGATTTAATCGAATTAGTTTGGTGTATCCAGACTACTAGAAAATCAATCCATTTCATCAAAAAAGTGTAACCTATTATCCAACCAACAAAACTACTTGTTAAAAATAACAATGGATTCTTGCATCTAAACAAATTAAGATTCACTAATCTTATTAATATTGAACTTGGTAAAAAAAAGGGGTTTAATAACTGAAAAATAAGATTCTGAAAGAATATTCTTTGAATACTAAAATTACGTATTGAATTTGGATTCTTGTATCCATAATTCAAAACGTTTTTGTGATTATTGCCGAAGAACTGAAATAAAAGATAGGGTAGAGCTATGACAGTTATTGTATGGGGTCTACCCA